CGCTAATGCTACAACCAGCCCATAAATTGTTAAAGCTTCCATAAAAGCCAGACTAAGTAATAAAGTACCCCTTATTTTGTCCTCTGCTTCCGGTTGTCGCGCAATCCCTTCTACAGCTTGCCCTGCAGCTGTACCTTGACCAACCCCAGGTCCAATAGAAGCAAGCCCGACGGCCAACCCAGCAGCGATAACAGAAGCAGCAGAAATCAGTGGATCCATGATAAGTTTCTCCTATTCCAAATAAAATAAAGAAATAGTTAATAATATAATCAACCAAGAAATTATGACTTAATTATTTCATTCTTGATTTATCTAGTCGAAGTTTAATTCATGAATAATTTTTATTGAATTATCCAAATAACTTCGATATTCATTTTTTTTTTCGTTTCTACCCATGTAGTTTTTTGTGAATACATACAATTTTTGTTCTTATCTTAAATTTTGAACCTTTAATTCTTCGTTCTTTCTTTTTCTTTATTTCCATTGTTGAGTTATTCAATTCACAATTACAAGAGATGGAATGGAAGGACTCTTTTTTTCGAATCCCCACCTAAATTTAGAGTAGTAGCAGGACAAATTTAGATAGATAGTCATAGATAACTAATGAATATCTACTATGACATATACATGTGTTTGTTCGATACCGTAAACCAATTAGTTATACCTTAGATTCAATAGGATTCGAGAATCATTTTTGGAAACCCCCTCGAAAGACCAAATTATTACTATGGAAATATTCGAATTGAAGTGATCTAAATGTGATTTTATATATATATATTTTATTTAGGAAAATCAATTAAACTTTGGTCAATCCTTAAATGTGAATGAATGAAACGGAAATATTTTGTAGTTCGATATAACATCTTTTTTTGAATCACATGTCGTAAACAACGTAGATATCATCCGAAATGATAGTTCCCAATCTATTATTAATACTATTCTAATATTAATTAAATATAATATACTAATCATTAAATATAACTAATCAATTTTGACATCTAATAATAATTTGAATTAATTTTAATTATACTAATAAAAAGGTTGAATATGTTTATAGTTCTAATTGAAGGAACAAAATAATAAATAAAAATAATCTTCAAAAGACTATTTTTCGAAAAAATAGGAAAAAGATCTATCTAAAAGATCTTTTTCCTATTTTTTTTTTATTACCATTCCCTGGGAATCGTTTTTATTTTATTTATACTTACTTAGTACATTTTTGAGGGTGGGTTAGATAATCCCTTTGATTATTATTAAAAATTTTCAAAATTTCTTTCGATTTTTTATTTATGTTTATTAAGTAGAGTAGATTATTGTGAGCCACACATACTTTGTCGCAGGCTAAAGTAAAAAAAAAAAAAGACTATTTTGATAACTAATCAATGATGCCCTTCCATGGATTCACCTATATAAGCCGCAGCTAAGGTAGCAAAAATAAGAGCTTGAATACCGCTTGTAAATAATCCCAGAAACATAACAGGTATAGGAACTACTAAAGGTACTAACGAAACAAGAACAACAACTACTAATTCATCAGCTAATATATTTCCGAAAAGTCGAAAACTAAGTGATAAGGGTTTTGTGAAATCTTCTAAGATGTTAATCGGTAAAAGGATTGGAGTTGGTTGGATGTATTTACCAAAATAAGCCAATCCTTTTTTTGAAATACCCGCATAGAAATAGGCTACTGACGTAAGTAAAGCTAATGCAACAGTAGTATTTATATCATTTGTGGGTGCAGCTAATTCTCCATGAGGTAATTTTATAATTTTCCAAGGCAAAAGAGCCCCTGACCAATTCGAAACAAAAATAAATAGAAACAAAGTTCCGATAAACGGAACCCACGGACCATATTCTTCTCCAATCTGAGTTTTGCTCACGTCTCGGATGAATTCAAGGACATATTCAAAGAAATTCTGACCGGACGTTGGAATAGTTTGTGGATTTCTAACAACTAGAATGGTTGAAATTAATAAGATAGCAATTACAACCCAAGAGGTAATAAGTACTTGAGCATGCACTTGAAAATCTCCTATTTGCCAATAGAAATGTTGACCTACTTCGACAGCAGATATATCATAGAATCTGTTTAATGTGTTGATGTAACATAATAGAACATTCATATTGCCCTGCCCTCTAAAAAAAATATATATAACTTGAAAGGGAATTATTTTGATTCAACCATTTCCTTATTTGACTTTCATTTCCTTTTCTATTTTGAATACCTACTAATCACAAAATATTTATTTTTGCACAATTTTGTAATGCTATAATAACCGATTCCATACATCTATGACCGCCCAACCAAATCTAAAAATTTATTTATCTTATTATTAATCAAAAATTTCGTATATAGCTAGAACGACCCTCACAAATTGCAAAAACGAATTTGTTAAGAATTAATCGGATTGAAGCTATAGCATCATCATTCGCTGGAATCGAAATATCTGCTAGATCTGGGTCACAATTTGTATCGATTAAACAAATCGTTGGAATTCCCAAAGTGATACATTCTCGAAGAGCCGTATATTCTTCTTGCTGATCAATGATTATTACAATATCGGGTAACCCCGTCATATATTTTATGCCACCCAGATATGTTTCCAAATGAGATAATTGTCTCTTGAACATAGCGGCATCTCTTTTTGGAAGAGAGTTCAGTTTCCCTGTCTTTTGCTCCGTTCTCAAGTCCCTGAACTTACGAAGTCTCGTTTCTGTAGTATACCAATTCGTTAACATACCTCCGAGCCATTTTTTATTAACATAATGACATCGGGCTCTTATTGCAGCCCGTGTTACTGAATCGGCTGCTTTTTTTTTTGTACCAACAATTAAGAATTGTTTTCCTGTGCTTGCTGCATCAAAAACCAAATCACAAGCTTCTGATAAAAAACGAGCAGTTCGAGTAAGATTTGTAATATGAATACCTTTACGCTTTGCCGATATAAAAGGTGCCATTCGAGGATTCCATTTCCGAGTATCATGGCCAAAATGAACTCCAGCTTCCATCATCTCTTCAAAAGTTATGTTCCAATATCTTTTTGTCATTTATCCCCACACGGTTTTTTTTTTTTTTTAAGTGAAAAAAAAAAAACGAGACCAGGTATCCTGAAATAGCAATAAATAATTGTTCCGATGGAACCTTCTCTTTTATAGACGATTGGCCGTTAATATATAATCAGGTCATTCATTTTTTTTCTATTTATTATACTTTATTACCAAATCAAACGACTGCATTTAAAGGGATGAATGGAATGCTTCCTAAAAGCGCATTCAATCCTATATTTCTAATGTATCACAGAAAATTATTTGAAATGAAAAGAATCAAATAATTTTCTGTGATGGAACAAAAGATTTCGAATTTGTACTTCGAATAATTTTTTTTTTTTCAAGGTAATTTTGTTATATTGCCTTGACCGTGAACGGTGCATTATTCTTTTGAATCCGGTACCAACGGGTATCATTCCCCCTAAAACAACATTCTCTTTAAGACCTTTCAACCAATCAATACGACCCCGAAGAGCGGCTTTTGCTAAAACTCTAGCAGTTTCTTGAAAACTCGCTTCGGATATGAAACTTTGAGTATTCAGAGATGTTTTTGTTATTCCCAATAATAAAGCTCGGTAACAAATGGCTTCTTCCAAGGCACGCCCAGTTCGTTCTGCTCGCAATAATCCAATTAATTCACCAGGTAAAAATACATTAGACATTCCATCTTCTGAAACCAAGACTTTGGATGTTATTTGACGCACAATAATTTCGATATGTCTATTATGGATGTGTACTCCCTGGGATCGATAAACCTTTTGGATTTTATTAACCAAAGAAATACGACTTTGCGCTATAGTTAGCTCAGCACCAATCAAGAATCCCCAAGGAATGCCGAGAATTCTTGTTATACACTCATTCCAAGCATCAATTCTTTTTGCGAGATTCATCGATATTGAATCAATCGAACGTATTTCTAATATCTGTTCCACTTTTGGAAGACCTTGTGTTATATCACCGGATCTCGATTTTTCATATATGAATGTAACTAAAATATCTCCTTGAGAAAGGATTTCTCCATAATGGCCGTGAATGGTTGCTCCTGGAGTCGCCAAATATGGGTTAGCCGATCTTATTATTACAGAATCCATTTGAACAGTTATAACTTGACCTGATTTTAGTGTTAGATGTGGTCCATTTTTCATTTTAGCTATACATATATTTTCACAAATAAATTGTCCAAGACTAATTATTGTAAACGTTTTTTCACAATAATAATGATGGAGAAAATACCAATTCAAATGGAATGGATTCAAAACGATATTACTGTCTAGATCGGGTTTAAAAATTTTATCATTTTCGTCCATTAAATAATATTTAATTACTTGAAAAATTTCCGTTATTTTGTCAAGTTGGAAATTTTTCATTATTGATATTTGATTCTGAGTTATTAAACGGTAAAGTGAATAAAAATTTCCAACTTGACGGGCTATTCCTAAAGGGCCTAATGAATTATTATTATTCATTGGAATTTTAGGATTTTTTTTTATCCCATTGTGATATTTAACATTGTTGAATGGTCTTATTTGAAAACAATTAGATGATGACAAAATTATCCACGATCGGCATTCCTTATTTCTATTCAACAACATACGAATAGTTCCGTGATTTTGGCTAAGTGATTTTTGAATTTTTGTCTTGGAATGAATAGAAAAAAATGGATTGATATTAATCCGATCCGATTCATTATCCGCGATCAATCCTAAACCAGATGGGTCATTTCTTTTTCTGATATATGAAGTATCGATCGATTTTACTAAGTCAATTCTTAGAAAATACTCAATCAAACCATTTGTACTTACTTCAACAAAGGAAGAGGGGGCCTCCTCAATAGAAGGACTTTTTTTGCCTTGATCCCAATTCAAGACTAAACAAGTCCGAACTAATTGAATCCTTGTGTCGGAAATTCCCCGAATGGATTTTCCATTTCCATAAAGAATATAATTGACAACTTTGAGTTCCAGATTATCCCTTTCCTGGAATAGATCTTGGGGAAAAAGTTTTACAAAATCGATACTGTTCGGTATTTCATATAAAATTACAGGTCGAACCAAAACAAAATACCTTTTCTTGGTAGTTGCGATCCATTGGACATAGATCCAATTGTTCCTTTTTTTTGATTCCTTCCATTTTTTTTTTACCGTTCCGGGTGGTATCAAGATAGAACTGTGTCGGGATATCTTATCCCTCTCTCCGGGAAAATGGATATTTCCAGAAAATATTTTTAATTCGATTTTTTTTTTTTTCTTTTCGAATCGGACCAATCCGCCTACTCGACTTCTTATATTGAAAGTGATTGGTGTTCCTATTCCAACGAGACTATTATTCCGTACCATTATGGAAGAAGATTCGGGTAAAATATGCACTTCTTCGGGAATAAAAAAAAATCGATCTACTTTGATTTGGTATTTTGGCTTTAATTCTTTGATTCCTCGATACTCAATGAAATCCTCTTTTTGAAAAACGGAATGAATTCCTATAGTTCTATATTTAGTAATTCCTGAATTCTGTCTTCTGTATTGAGGATCATCGAAATAAGCCAAAATACTATTTCTATGAAAAATACCATTGATAGGTATTTCAATGGAAACACCAGAAGGGTGCATTAGTTCGTTCTTTCGTTCTTGAATCGATTGGAATGGAATAAGAAATCGATTTCTTCGTCTTTTGGCCAATAAATAAAAAGTATCGTGAAAAATAGCAGGATACATTAAATGAGAATGATCCGTACATATCATTTGATTAAATATTGAATAATTGCTAATCCCCTTTTCTTTTGTACCAAAAGTCTTCAAACTTAATAATTTTAGTTTTACTTCATCATTACTTACTAAAAGATTAGAAATATTTCTTTTTCCAGTAGAAATGTTAATTTGATCTTGATCCTTGCGAAGTAAAAAATGGATTGTATCAGACCTGCACGACTTTCCTGATAAGATCCATAAATGACTTGTTTTTGGTAAGATATGTACATTACTATACAAAAATTCGGATGCATGGTACACATCGGTACTCCAATGCATTTCCCCCTCTGAGTCAGAATAAATATGTTTTCGAACCCTTTGTTTCAAATTGAAAGTATATGTTCCCGCGCGGATCTCAGCAATCACTTGTTCTGATTTTACATATTGATCATTTTGAACTAATAGAAAACTTTTTGGTGGAATAATCACGTTATGTATAATATCGTCACTTTCAATAGTTACATACAAGTCTATCTTACATATAAAAGCAGGATATCCATGACGTGTACGTGTAGGGTGAACTAAATCTTCATTAAATTTTATTTTTCCATTCGAGGGGGCTCGCACATATTCCGCAGTACCCCCTGTGAATACTCCACCAGTATGAAAAGTTCTTAATGTTAGTTGAGTTCCCGGTTCACCAATAGATTGACCAGCAATAATACCTACAGCTTCTCCCAATTCTACCAGGTCCCCATGAATAGGACTCCGCCCATAACACAATCGGCAGATCCAAGACGTATTCCTACAGGTAAAGGGGGTTCGAATAAATATTGGTTGTGTTTGAAAAGTTATGAATCGATTGATAAGTCCAATTCCAATATCTTGATTTCTAACGACAATGCACCGTGAACCGATATATATATCGTCTGCTACTACACGACCAATTAATGTTTGTATCAAAATTCTTTCTGGTATCATTCCATTTCGGAGATTTACAGAAATCCCGCGAATCGTACCGCAATCTGTTCGACGTACAACAATGTGTTGAACCACTTCAACAAGTCGACGTGTAAGATATCCAGCATCTGATGTTCGTACAGCAGTATCCACAACCCCTTTACGGGCTCCGTAGCAAGAAATTATATATTCTGTTAAAGACAGTCCTTCCCGTAAATTGCTTTGAATGGGTAAATCAATCATTTGTCCTTGTGGATCTGACATTAATCCTCTCATTCCGACTAATTGGTGCACTTGAGATGCATTTCCTCTAGCTCCTGAAAAAGACATTATATGGACTGAATTAAAGGGGTCAGTCATCCTAAAATTAGGATTCATTTCTTGTCGCAAATATTCGCTTGTAGCATACCATATTTCAATGGATTGGCGTAATTTTTCTACCGCATGTACATTCCCATAATGATTATGTTTTTCCAAAATAGAACTTTGTTGTTCAGCATCTTGGACTAGCCATCCTTTAGAAGGTATTGTTAAAAGATCATCAATTCCTAATGAAATAGATGTAGCAGTAGCTTGACGGAACCCTAGAGTCTTTACTTGATCCAGGATGTGTGATGTATATGCCATTCCGAAATGGTCTATTAATCTGCTAATAAGTCGTTTAATGGCAGTTCCACCTATCACGTTATTGTGAAAGACTAGATTGGCCCGTTCTGCCATAAGTACCTCCATATTCCACTCAGTGGGATTCTGTTCGACAATGAATTTGAGTCAATGATTGGAAAACTTCCTTTTCTTTATGTTTATT